TCAGAAGGATTACCATATATAACACAAAATTTCTCCACCAATTCTTTCTAGGCGAGCCTCTCGGTCTGTCATTATACCTCTAGAAGTAGAAAGAATTACAATCCCCATACCACCTAAAATTCTAGGAATTCGTTGATAGTTAGAATAGATTCGTAGACCAGGTCGACTGATCCGTTTTAAATTTAAAATAGTTCTATATGTTCCTTTCCTATTCCTTCTATGTCGCAGGGTTAAAACCAAAAAATATTTGTTGCTTTCCTGATGTTTCCTCACGTTTTCGATAAAACCTTCCCGTAAAAGTATTTTAACAATGTTTTCGGTGATATTAGTAGATGCTATTCGAACCGTTACTTTTCTATCCATGTCGACATTTCGTATAGAGGTTATTATGTCAGCAATAGTGTCCCTGCCCATGATGAACTAAAATTATTGGTGCCTGCTAATTTTGATATAATCAACATGCTCTTTTTTATTTTTTTATTTATGAATTCTATTAAATATTAAATTAAAGGTATATGCGTGAAACACAATCTACTAATTAATCTATTTCATTCGCTTACTATAACTATATCATGGTCTCGTCTTATAATACCTCAGGGGCTAAGGAAACTATTTTAGTAAAATTTAACTGTCTCAATTCCCGGACGATCGCACCAAAAATTCGAGTTCCTTTTGGGTTTCCTTCTTGATCAATAATAACTGCAGCATTGTCATCATATCGTATTATCATACCGTTGTCACGTTTGAGTTCTTTACAGGTACGTACAATTACAGCTCTGATTACTTCTGATCTTTCTAGAGGCATATTTGGTACTACTTCTTTGATCACAGCAACAATAACGTCACCAATATGAGCGTATCGGCGATTACTAGTTCCTATGATTCGAATACACATCAATTCTCGGGCCCCGCTGTTGTCCGCTACATTCAAATGGGTCTGGGGTTGAATCATATCATTTTTTTATTCGATTTTTCAATGCAAAGAACGAAGGAAAAAAAAGAAATATTGTTTGTCCAAAATCAAAAAAAGAAACCTGCAATTTTTTTTCATCCCAAAGACCTCTTTTTCTTTTATTCCTATCCCGAAATAATGAATTGAGTTCGTATAGGCATTTTGGACGCCGCTATTGAAATAGCTTTTCTAGCTATATTTTCTGCTACTCCGCCCATTTCATAAAGTATTCTACCTGGTTTAACGACAGCTACCCAATATTCGGGGGATCCTTTCCCCGAACCCATACGTGTTTCTGTAGGTCTTACTGTAACTGGTTTGTCTGGAAATATACGTACCCATATTTTTCCACCACGGCGTACGTTTCGTGTCATTGCTCGTCGCCCCGCTTCTATTTGTCTAGATGTGATCCAAGCAGGTTCAAGTGCTTGAAGAGCGTATCTACCGAAACAAATACGATTACCTCGATAAGATATTCCCTTCATTCTTCCTCTATGTTGTTTACGGAATCTGGTTCTTTTGGGGTTATAGTGGATGGGTCTTTTTAAAATTCCATCTCTACTCCAGAACCGGACATGAGAGTTTCTTCTCATCCAGCTCCTCGCGAATGAAATGATTCAAAAAAATTTAGTTAAGATAAAATTCAATTTTTTTGAATAATACACTGAATCGTGGGATTCTTTGATATTTCATCTAATTTTCATCTAATCTATTTCTATTAGAAATTTTTATATCTTGTTTATATATAGCTTTTGGATATATAGCTAAACATATATTTCTAGATAATGTAATTTTTTATTTATAATTTATTTATAATATAATAATATATAAGGCTATAACGAATCTTTATTTTGTTTTGTCTTTTCGGATCGCTCAAAAAATAGAGCAATTCGGTAAAATAAAGCTTTCGCGGGCGAACATTTACTCTTTCAATATCTATTTCAATTGTAAGGTTAGCCCACGATCTTTCAGAACAAATGAATTGATACCTGGTTTGTTCCGCCATCCCACTCAATGAATCATTAGGATTCGTTTTTAATAGAATCTTCTGTATTCACAGGTTTCCGTCGTTCCCATCGCTTCTCAATTAATGGTTAGGTCTGAATTATACAATGGAGCTCCTGTTCTTGAGTCAATCTTCTCAGTCTTTATTGGCTCTAGGCTCTTGATTTTTTTTCTATGAACATATTCATTTAATTCGGGAGGAATTAGTTTGATGCTTTATTACATTGCTTTTTATGAAATGATTCATAGACCTTACATATTATATTGGAATCATATATCATTGGCGTTCTTTTTATCTCTTTCTCTCACCCTTCTTCCATTTATCCACATCATTCTAGATTTCGCTTCCCAAACTCATAATCAGATTGGTTTGGTTTTTTTTTGTGTTTATGCAAAAAAGATTTCAGTTGCTACAATGATATGACCAATATATCATATCTTGACTGGTTGTTTAGATCTAGATAATGTGAAGCGATGAGTTGGTTATTAATTCTGTAATTTTGAGTTCATACTATGTATGGGCCGGTCCATTTTTTGTTTTGA